ACGTTGGTTGATCATTTTTAACATCTCTAATTCAAAACCGAACATGAGATTTTGGTTTCATTCGGCTCCTTTATGGAAGATCTATGTATTCCCACCAGAGAAAAAATGAGATCCATAACATCTATGTCAGCTTTTTTTACGAATGCATCTAAAGATACTTGCTTTTTAGATGATCCCTATAGAAGAGGGGGATTTTATCAAATCTTTCTAGTCTAGTTACTTCGTTCCCTATTTCTTTTCTACTCGTGGGATCCTAAGAAAAATAATTTTGTTTCTACCGAGCTAAAATAAGAAGCCGAGGGTTCTAGTAAACCAAAACCATCATTTTATAGCTATTTTGGCTTCAATCTCCCCTTTTTAAGCGAAAAATTTGAAGATTTAGTTACGATTGAAAGTTTTGTACTATTATCCATAGATCTTTTATTCATACTTATTTAATTGGAAGAATTGAACCAATCAAAAAAAATTATGCTTCTCGACTCCATAATACAATTTTTTTATTAAAATTCTAATTGTCTTTTGGATAGAAATCGTGATAATGTATATTTTTTCCTCAAATGTGTTATTGAGGGATAAAGTATTAAATCTTTTTAAGAAATAAAGTTTTTGATCGGAATATGAAATATGAAAAAAAAAAGGAAAGACCCCTTAACTATTGAAGTTGTTAATAGAACGAATCACACTTTTACCACTAAACTATACCCGCTACATATAATTACTTTGTTGGACAAAAGGCCTATCTTGACTACATATAATTACTTTTACCACTAAACTATACCCGCTACATATTCATTATTGGGTATAAATGGGCCTTTTGTCCAACAAAGTAATTATATGTAGTCAAGATAGCATCAGAATCATGAAAATTTCAGCATTAACACGTATTTTGTTCCACCGTGGGAAAACTTAAAAAAAAAAATAAACACGAAAAATCTTAGTACTATATTACTATATACTATAATACTATAAAGACTCTTACTAGTACTAGTAAGAGTACTAGAACACTTTTACTATTTTTTACTATAAAGATTAAATATTCTAAATTTAGACTCTAATTTACTAGAATATACTAAATATACTGAGAATAGAAATAGAATCTCTAAGATTAAATTAGTAAATTTTAAATATATATAATAATAATATAAAATTATAATATAAAATTATAAAATGAAAATAGAATATATAGAATATATTAATTCTATTAATTATTAATTTAGATATAGTTAGATATAAAGAATAGTTTCAATAATTTCTAAGATAATCTATCTATTAGAATCTTATCTAATTTCTAATAATTAGGAATGGCAATGAAAATTATTCTTCTCGTTTCAATAACAATTTTTATTTGTCGGAACAAAAGAAGTACTGGCCCGGCCAGTACTTCTATTTAACCAGGCCGCGGAAATGAAGTTTTTGTTTTGTACAAAATAAAAGAAGTAAGGTATTCTTTCTATTCGAGAAATTTTTTTTTGAATTATTGAAGTAAAATCAAAATTGTTATCAATCTTGACTTCATGGGTTAAATTACATGATAAATTTGCAATTTTGAATGGGGAGAGATGGCTGAGTGGACTAAAGCGTCGGATTGCTAATCCGTTGTACGAATTATTCGTATCGAGGGTTCGAATCCCTCTCTCTCCGACCCCCCCCCATCACTTGAGATTTTATAATTGGAATAATTTTTGATTATTCTTTATTTATGAATCTTTTATCTTTATCTAACATCTATTTCATTTCTTTTCTTTATACATTTACCTATGAAAAAAGAAAGGAAAAAGTAAAAATGAATCTCATCTCTTTTTTTATTCTTTTTATTCTTCACGCCCAGGATTACGCCCCGGATCATTAGATAAGAATCCGAAGATGAATAGAGAAACAAAGAATATTACTACTGTGTAAACGAATAGTTTAAGAGTAAGCATTACAAATCTCCAAGATAAGATAAGATCATTTTTTTAAGGAAATAGATCACCTATTTTACGACACATATTATCGCTCTAAAGATGAAAAAAAAAGAAGTTTTTTTGAAATTTATTTTTATGAATTTTTTTCTAATGTAATAAGATTCGTATTTTTTCGTTACCAAAAATTTATTGCCATATTCATATCTCTAATTTCTATAATTAAGTAATTTTATGGGGTATGGGATCTTATAAAGGAAAGGTTAGAACAAAAGAAATAAGCTGGTTAGCTTTTTAAAGAAAAGATAAAGTAAAGAAAAGATAAAGATCATCGCCTCCTTACCTTATTCAATATTCAAATTGAATTTCAATATAAAATACCAAACTTTTTGAATCGAGGGTTCCTAATGTCCAGACTTATCTGAATCTTATTTATGATCTTATTGATTTTCAGAATAAAATCTCATCTTTTTTTTTGATAAAAAAAAAAGATGAATTGAATAGAGATTAGAGATTCAATTTTTATCGGAAACTTACAGCAGCTTGCCAAACAAAGGCTAAGAGAAAAAAGAGTAAAGGGATAATTGGCATAACGTCTATGATTGGATTGAAAAAGGCATAAGCCTCGGGCAATTTGGCAAAGAAAAAACTACTCGAATAAAGGGTAGAATTAAGACAGATACAAATTAAACAAAAGATATTAAGCATAACAAATATTCTTTTCTTGTTCTTAAAGTTAAAAATTCAAATTAAATTGAAGAATAAATTATCAAATTGGATTGAGTTGTTTTTCTGAGGAAAAATTGAAAATAAAAAAGGCAGATAAAAGAAAGAAATTCTTATTTTTCTTTGACTTCTCCCCAATCAAGAATCCTTCCTTACATTATCCAATCAAATAAGAATACAAGGAATTCTATATTCATAGAATATCTTAATTGAATTCTAAGTAATGATCAATTAATCTTTTTGATTCTATATCTATTATGTTGAATCCTAACGGCAACATGTCCTATATTTCTTTAGGTTGGTTATTGACGAATAACAAATATTTATCTTAGTTTTTCTTAGACCAAAAAGAAATGGGGCGTGGCCAAGCGGTAAGGCAACGGGTTTTGGTCCCGTTACTCGGAGGTTCGAATCCTTCCGTCCCAGATCGTTCGCATCAGAAACGAAAAATTATTTTCGATTGAAATTGAAAATTGAATTCAACAATTCTTTGTTTTTTTTTATGATGGAGATGGGTGCGAAAAGATCAGAATCCGAGGATTCTTATTTTATCTTTGATCTTACCTTACACGAGACTTTTTATACTTTGATAATAATGAAAATAAAGAAACTTTATTTTCAAACTATCTCTCTGTTTTAAATTAAATGAAAATCAGATTCAATTGGAGATGGTAAAAAAAAAGTAAATCAGAATATTCAAATCATAAAATTATATTTCATAAATATAAAGAAAAAATGAGAAAATATGAATATATTAGGATATATTTAGATTAGAATATATTCATACATAAATACATAATTATTACATAAGAATATATATTGTCTATTTGTATATTTTTCTTATTGAGAATATCTTATTATTCTCTAATTGACTATAATTGAATATTTATGAATATTTCAATGAAATATTTAGTTAAATAAAAACTTTTATCCATTCATGGGGATTTCTTTTTCATCTGAATGAAAGTAAAGCAAAAGAATTTTTTTAGGTTTATAATCTTTTTTATTTTAAGAAAAAGAATTTCTGATGGACAATCCTGAAAGATTTGTTGAAGATGTAAATAAGTTTGCTTAAAACTGATTTGTTTTTTTATGTGATATTATTCATATGAGAAAATATGGAGGTAATTTTAAGTGAAATCCTTTCTGGGTATAGACTTAATATATAAGTCTATAAGTGTAGATTCTTATGTATCGGTTCAGCCAATGACTATTCATGATTCCATATTGAATCAATTGCATATGGTTCCAAATTAAAAGAAAATTATAGGGATGTTATGGTAAAACTTCGTTTGAAACGATGTGGTAGAAAGCAACGTGCGACTTGAAGGACATGATTGGCTGTGGATTCTGACATCCACCATCTTCTATACGAATAAAGATGCTCTTGTCTCGACATGATTTGTTCTGCTAGGAACCTGATTGAATTTGTCTTGGGTTGCTAAATAAAGATACTAATGGTATATAAAAGGTATAGCATATGATGGAGCTCGAGCAAAAAGAATTGATTCTTTTATCGGGGTAATAATCTAGGGTTAGTGACAATCAATAAGTTAGATCAACTTTGTAAAAATATCATCAATATCTAAATTATAGATAAATGGAGAGGTTCAAAATTGAACAAGTTTGAAATGAAAAAAAAACCAAATTTGTCGAAATTTTAAAACTGTTTTGATCAAGAGTGTATCACAAAGGAATAAAATGATTTTTCCCTTTTCCATAGAAAAAACAAAAGGTATGTTGCTGCCTTTTTGAAAAGGAGTAAAGATCACCGAAGTAATGTCTAAACCTAATGATTTAAAAAAGCACAAAGAAAAGACAACAAATTCCGGAACAAGGAAACACTTTTTTAACTTGTCTCAACAATTGGATCAGAATGAGTAAAAAAAAATAGATCTGAAAATAGACAAAAAAAGAGGTTAGAGACAGCTCAAGAAATTTTAAGGATTTCCTTTTGAATTCTTTTAAAAATACCCAACTTGAGTTAGGAGTATAAATGAAATTTCTTTTTCTGTAAAGAAGGAAAAAAAAAAGGCTCAAATTTCAGTCTAATTCTTTATAGATCCCTTTCTCTTTCTATTTCTATCTATATAGATAGAAATAGAAATTCTAGAAATTAGAATCATTTTTTCTTGAGCCGTATGAGGAGAAAACTTCCTATACGTTTCTAGGGGGGCATCTTTTATCTACATCTATCCCAATGAGCCATCTATCGAATCGTTGCAATTGATGTTCGATCCCGAAGAGAAGGAAGAGATCTTCGAAAAGTGGGTTTTTATGATCCGATAAAGAATCAAACTTATTCAAATGTTCCTGCTATCTTATATTTCCTTGAAAAAGGTGCTCAACCCACAGAAACTGTTTATGATATTTTAAGCAAGACAGAATTTTTTAAAGAATTTCGAATTTCTTTTGATAAAAAAAGAAAAGAAAAACAAGAATCATGAAGAAAAAAGTATAGGATAAAGAGTACCTATCTTTGTTTAATTCTTTATTCAGAGTTTCTTTTTTTCTTGTTCTATTCATACTTATTTTATTCTTCTTTTTCTTATTTTTGTGGAACCCCCCAACAAGGGGGGTAATCTTTCTTCTTGTATTTGTATTGTATCTTTCTTTTTTTGATTAAAGAAAGCCGCTATTTTTCTATCTATACCTTTTTCTTATTTCATTTCTTATTTTTTTCCACTCAAAGTTTTATTTTTTATGTTGTGCTAATCCAACACAAATTTCCATAGAATTTCTTGAATTTTTTTTTTCTAAAAAGTCCATTCATATTGACAATGGCGTATCAAACCAATATAATTTGATTGTATATAAATAGATCTTTTTATCCCCATTCCCTATTGGCTCTTTCCTTCATTTTAGTAAAATGGATGAGTTTGCTGAATTTTTTTTCTTTCGATCATATCTACACTTCATATTGATCCGGGTTGCTAACTCAATGGTAGAGTACTCGGCTTTTAATTGCGACTATGATCTTTTACACATTTGGATGAAGAAATTTGTCTAGACTATTGGTATAGTTTATAAGACCGCGACTGATCCTGAAAGGTAAAAAGGTAATGAATGGAAAAAAGAGCATGTCGTAAAAAGAATAGAAAAATAAAAAAAAAAGAATATTAATAGAATAATAGAAAAAAAAAGAAAAATTCTAGTACTCATAATATAAATAGAACAAGAATTTTTCTTTTTAGAACATTTTTAAAGTTCAGTAAAGTATTTTGGGTCTAGTGAATAAATGGATAGAGCCTTATGGCTCCAATTCGAGTAAGACAAAAAAGCAACGAGCTTCCCTTCTTAATTTGAATGATTACCCGATCAAATTACTAATTATACGTTAAAAATAGATTAGTGCCTGATGTGGGAAAAAGGTCTCTTGTGAGACCATTGATTCTTTTTTTTATTAATCCTAATTATTCTTTATTGTGGATTGTAGACGGATGTGTAGAAGAAAGAGTATAGTGATAAAAAATTCTTATTTCCAAAGTCAAAAGAGTGATTGGGTTGCAAAAATAAAAGATTTTTACCCTTTTTTCTTATTGTTATTTTCTTTCTTTTATTATTCTTCCTATATTCCTAGTTATATTAACAAGTAAAAGAAAATCAAATTAGATAAATTAGATAGAAAGGGAAAAGAAAAAGATCTGTAGATTGGGCTCTTTGTCTCCGGGGTATATATTCTTTCTTTGTTCTTACTTTTCTATAATTCTATAATTTTTTACTTCTTAGATTATTCTTATGATTTTTAATCACAGTACAGTCTAAAAGTTTAAAAAGTAGAAAAAGTCTATAAAAAAGTCTATCTTATTTTATATTCTTTAAAATAGAAAAACTATAAAGTCAAAGTATAGACAGTGCATAGTATATAATAATACTAGACTATATTATTAGAATTCTCTTTTAGAATAATTAGAAGAATAAGATTCTTATTCTATTATTCTTTATTATTCTAATTTCTTCTAGTTAGAAGTTCTACTATTTTCTTATAAAAAGTATTTTACTATAAGAGAAAAAATAGACTATATACAACATATACACATACGCCGTTCTGACCATATTGCACTATGTATCATTTCATAACACAAGAAATGCCTCTCTTTTTTGGTTAAAGTAGAAATGTATTTAAATAGCAGAATTACAAGGATATTTAGATTGAAAAAAGAGAGATTTTGGCAACAAAACTTCCTATATCCGCTACTCCTTCAGGAGTATATTTACTCACTTGCTCATTATCATAGCTTCAATAGTTTAATTTTTTATGAACCTGTAGAAATTATCGGTTATGACAATAAATCTAGTTTGGTACTTGTGAAACGTTTAATTACTCGAATGTATCAACAGAAATATTTGATTTCTTCGGTGAATGATTCTAACCAAAATGGATTTTCGTTGCACAAGAATTCTTTTTCTTATCATTTTTATTCTCAAATGGTATCAGAAGGTTTTGGAGTCATTCTGGAAATTTCATTCTCGTCGCGATTAGTATCCTCCCTTGAAGAAAAAAGAATACCAAAATATCAGAATTTACGATCTATTCATTCAATATTTCCCTTTTTAGAGGATAAATTATCACATTTAAATTATGTGTCGGATCTACTAATACCCTATCCCATCCATCTGGAAATCTTGGTTCAAATCCTTCAATGCTGGATCAAAGATGTTCCTTCTTTGCATTTATTGCGATTTATTTTCCACGAATATCATAATTTGAAGAGTCTCATTACTTCAAAAAAATCCATTTACGTCTTTTCAAAAATAAAGAAAAGATTCTTTTGGTTCCTACATAATTTTTATGTATATGAATGCGAATATATATTCCTTTTTCTTCGTAAACAGTCTTCTTATTTACGATCAATATCTTCTGGAGTCTTTC